TACTTCTTCTCGAACCATACTAATATTATTGTTTGATCAGATCATTGAATCATTTATTTCTATTGCAATCCATTCAATTTTAATTTCTACACACGTCTTTTTTTAGGAGGCCTACATCCATTATGTGGCATAGGGGTTACGTCACGTACGAAACTTAATAGTATACCACTTCTACGAATGGCTCGTAATGCTGCATCTCTTCCGAGACCAGGGCCTTTTATCATGACTTCTGCTCGTTGCAGACCCTGATCCACTGCCGTACGAATAGCATTTCCTGCTGCGGTTTGAGCAGCAAATGGTGTCCCTCTTCTTGTGCCTCTGAATCCACAAGTACCAGCGGAGGACCAAGAAACCACCCGACCTATTACATCTGTAACAGTCACAATGGTATTGTTGAAACTCGCTTGAACATGAATAACTCCTTTTTGTATTCTACGTCCATTCTTACGTGAACCAATTCTTGGTATAGCTTTTGTCATATTTTATCATCTCATAAATATGAGTCGGAGATATACGGATATATCCATTTCATGTCAAAACAGATCCTTTATTTGTACATCGGACCGTTTAGAAAGTCCCTTGTTAGAAAGATTACCCCTGTCTCTGTTTATGTTTCGGATTGGAACAAATTACTATAATTCGTCCCCGCCTACGGATCAGTCGACATTTTTCACAAATTTTACGAATGGAAGCCCTTATTTTCATATTTGTTATTCCTTAATTCCAAATATACTCCTTGGAAGAAAATAAGTCTCTTGAAATTTTGAACCTCGAATTGTATTCCCATGAAAGGAATGTTTAAATTCAAATAAAAAGCCGCCTAATCATTCGACTCTTTGTTGCGAAGTCTATAAATTATACGTCCCCTAGTTGAATCATAACGACTTACTTCGATTTTGACTCTATCTCCTGGTAGTATCCGGATAAAACTCCGTCGGATCCTCCCCGAAACATAACCTAGAATCAGATCTTCATTGTCTAAACGAACTCGGAACATACCATTGGGAAGTGATTCAGTAATTAAACCTTCGTGAATCAATTTTTGTTCTTTCATTCCAGGTAACCCCCTTGAAGTATCAACTAATGGAGGAGGAGTAATAGTAGACAATTCGTCTTTCCTCTCTTTTTCCCAAATAGCAAGTTACGGATCAAATTCGGATACCAGAAGGATCACCAGATATAATACAAAATTTCTCCCCCAATTCTTTCTAGTCGAGCTTCTCGATCTGTCATTATACCTCGAGAAGTAGAAAGAATTACGACCCCCATTCCACCTAAAATCCTAGGAATTCGTTGATGGTTGGAATAGATTCGTAGACCGGGACGACTGATACGCTTTAAAATAGTTCTATATGTTCCTTTCCTATTCCTTCTATGTCGCAGGGTTGAAACCAAAAAATATTTGTTGTTTTCCCTATGTTTCCTAACATTTTCAATAAACCCTTCTTGTAGAAGTATTTTAACAATGTTTTCGGCGATATTAGTAGATGCTATTCGAACCGTTCCTTTTTTATCCATGTTAGCATTTCTTATAGAAGTTATTATATCGGCAATAGTGTCCCTACCCATGACGAACTAAAATTATGGGTGCCTTCCAGTTTTGATATAATCAACATGTTCCTTTTTTTTTTTTCATTTTTTCTTATTTATTTATGAATTATTAAAGGTATATGCGTGAGACACAATCTACTAACGTAATCTATTTCAGAGACCTGACTATACTCTATCACGGTCTCATCTACTAGTATTTATAAGACTTCAGGAGCTAATGAGACTATTTTAGTGAAATTCAACTGTCTCAATTCCCGCGCGATCGCTCCAAAAACGCGAGTTCCTTTTGGATTTCCTTCTTGATCAATGACAACTGCTGCATTGTCATCATATCGTATTATCATACCGTTGTCGCGTTTGAGTTCTTTACATGTACGTACAATTACAGCTCTGATCACTTCTGATCTTTCGAGAGGCATATTGGGCACTGCTTCTTTGATTACAGCAACAATAACGTCACCAATATGAGCATATCGTTGATTACTAGCTCCTATGATTCGAATACACATCAATTCTCGAGCCCCGCTGTTGTCCGCTACATTCAAATGGGTCTGAGGTTGAATCATATCATTTTTTTTTTTTTTTGAATCTGCTCTTTCAATGCAAAAGGCAAAGGAAAAAGAGAGAAATATTGTCTGCCCAGAAATCCAAAAATCTGCGATTGTATTTTTCATCACAAATACCCTTCACATACCTATCACGCGATAATGAATTGAGTTCGTATAGGCATTTTGCACGCAGCTATTGAAATAGCTGCTCTGGCTACAGTTTCTGATACTCCGCCCATTTCATAAAGTATTCGACCGGGTTTAACGACAGATACCCAATATTCGGGAGATCCTTTCCCCGAACCCATACGTGTTTCGGTAGGTCTTACTGTAACGGGTTTGTCGGGAAATATACGTACCCATATTTTTCCACCACGGCGTGCATATCGTGTCATTGCTCGTCGTCCTGCTTCTATTTGTCTAGATGTGATCCAAGCGGGTTCAAGTGCCTGAAGAGCGTATCTGCCGAAACAAATATGATTGCCTCGATAAGATATTCCCTTCATTCTTCCTCTATGTTGTTTACGGAATCTGGTTCTTTTGGGGTTATAGTTGATGGTTGTTTCTCAATCCCATCTCTACTGCAGAACCGGACATGAGAGTTTCTTCTCATCCAGCTCCTCGCGAATGAAACGATTCAATAATATTACGTATATGTATTTATTGAATGAATAATACACTGAATCATGGAATTTATTGATATTTAATCTGTCACACGGGAAGCCGTATAGTATATAGTATATACGGCTAGACATTTCTATTTTATTTATATGGGATAATGCCTTTCTTTTGAAAATGAATCCTTGACCTTTACCGAATCTGTCAAAATACTGCAATCCAATAATGGTTTCGCGGGCGAATATTGACTCTTTCCATATTTGCTTCATTCGTAGGGTGAACCCATGACCTATCAGAAGAAATTAATTGGTTCCTGGTTGATTCCGCCATCCCACCCAATGAATCATTAGGATTCGTTTTCAATAGAATCTTCCGCAGTCACAGGTTTCGTCGTTCCCATAGCTTTTCCATTAATGGCTAGGCCTGAACTATGCAATGGAGCTCCTAATTAAATTCGTTCCCGAGCCAATCTCCTCAGTCTCTATTGACTCGGGGCTCTTTATTATTTGTATTTTTCTTATGAACCGTATTCATCTAATTATGGACGAATCAGTATTGATGCTTTATCACACTGCCTTTTATGATATGATGTGATTGATAGACCATACATATTGGAATCATATATCATGGAGATTCTCCTTCTCTCTTTCTCTCGCCCTTCCAGTTACCCACATCCCTCTATTTTTTTTTCCAACCTATAAATGGATTTTTCCTTTATGGAAAAAAAAAAAAGATTTCAGTTGCTACAACTATATGATCGATACATCATATGGCGACTGCTTCCTTGGATCTCGATAATACAAAGCAATGAGTTGGTTACTAGTTCTTATAGTTATTAGTTAGGGGCTGGTCTGTTTTTTGAATCCCAACTTTAAATAAAAAACCAACGAGTCACACACTAAGCATAGCAGTTCCACCAAAAGGTCAATCGAATTTTTATTCAACCTTATAGAATTAGAATTGCTCATTTTTCATTTTTTTTTTTTATTGAAGTGAAAGGGAATAGTTTGTAGTTTTTGTTCTATCACTGAATAGAATGGCAAGCAAAGGAAGGGTCCATTATTGCTCGTCTACAAATATCCAAATTTTGATGCCCAATGCCCCATAGGCAGTTCGAACTGTATAGGAACAATGATCAATTTTAGCTCGAATGGTTTGGAGGGGAACCCTACCTTCTCTGATCCATTCGACACGTGCAATTTCTTTTCCGTCGATACGCCCTGCAATTTCCACTTGAATTCCTTTTGTGTCTGCTTGTTCAGTTAATTCAATAGCTTTTTTCATTGCCTTTCGAAACGAAACCCTATTCTTTAATTGTAGAGCTATATATTCTGCAAGAATATTAGGTTGTCCATAAGGTTTTGCAACTCTTGTAATAGCAATGTTAAGTCTCCGATTCACAGAATGAAGCCCCTTTTGTACATTGATCTGCAATTCTTCGATTCCTCGTGTTTGGCCTTCTATTAACAAATTTGGGAATCCAATATAGATTATGACCTGGATCAAGTCCATTTTTTTTTGAATCTCTATATGTGCAATTCCAATTCCTTCGAAACTTGAAGATACTCTTATATTTTTTTGTACATATATCTTGATACAATCTCGTATTTTTTCATCTTCCTGGAGACCTATGTAATAACTTTTTGGTTGTGCGAACCAAAGGGAACGATGACTTTGGTTTTCGCCAAGGCGGAAACCAAGTGGATTTATTTTTTGACCCATCTTTTTTTTTCTCTCTCTCTCTCCTTCTCTATATATCTTTCTATTATAGGATCTCTCCATACATTTTTTGTTTCTAAAAATATATCCTGATCTGTTTTCTTTTTAGAGCTATCCTTCAATACAATAATTATATGACAGGCGGGTCTTTCTATCGGATAACTACGTCCTCTAGCCCTGGGTTTTAACTTTTTCACGATAGTACCCCCATTGACTTCGGCTTTACTAATGACTGAATCAGCTTCGTTGAAACTTTTATTGTGACTAGCATTTGCTGCTGCAGAATAAACCAGTTTAAAAATGGGATAAAATGCTCGATAAGGCATGAGTTCCAGTAACATAAGTGTTTTCTCGTAGGAATGCCCACGAATCTGATCAATGACTCTTCGTGCTTTGTGAGCAGACATACATATACGTTGAGCTAAAGCTTGTACTTGTGTACTCGAGCTCCTCTTCATCTTCTGCTTTTTCAAGGTCTTCTTCCACTTTCTCCACTTTGACATAAGATAAGGTTCGCCTCCCGCCAATGAACGATGAGCACCTATTTCACTTTATTTTATTAACGGAGAGATCTAGTATCGTTTCTCGCGTGTCCCTGGAAAGTAAGAGTAGGTGCAAATTCTCCTAATTTTTGACCCACCATACGATCCGTTATATAAATAGGTAAATGCGCCTTTCCATTATGAATGGCAATTGTATTGCCGATCATTGTGGGTATAATGGTAGATGCCCGGGACCAAGTTACTATTATCTCTTTTTCCTCTCTCATGTTAAGCTTCTTTATTTTTTCCAATAAATGATTAGCTACAAAAGGATTTTTTTTTAGTGAACGTGTCACGGCCTATTATTCCCCCCCCTTTTTTTTTGAAAAGACGAGTAAAAAACAATATTTATTTGATTTTGAATATTCCTATTTACGGCGACGAATAATAAAACGATTACTATATTTATTCCTTTTCCTACTTCTTCTTCCAAGCGCAGGATAACCCCACGGGGTTGTGGGTTTTTTTCTACCAATCGGGGCCCTCCCTTCACCACCCCCGTGGGGATGGTCTACAGGGTTCATAACTACCCCTCTTACTACAGGACGCCTACCTAGCCAACACTTAGATCCGGCTCTACCCAAACTTTTCTGGTTTGCCCCAACATTACCCACTTGTCCGACTGTTGCTGAGCAGTTTTTGGATATCAAACGGACCTCCCCAGATGGAAATCTTAATGTGACCGATTTACCCTCTTTTGCAATCAGTTTCGCTACAGCACCTGCTGCTCTAGTTAATTGTCCACCCTTTCCAAGCGTGATTTCTATGTTATGTACGGCCGTGCCTAAGGGCATATGGGTTGAAGTAGATTTTTCTTTTTGATCAATAAAAACCCCTTCCCAAACCGTACAAGCTTCTTCCAAAGCATACGGCTTTCCGGATGTATATATATATATTATATGATGATATCTAGACAGATGGATTTTATATGAATCATGTGATGAAGTACCACATGAGTGGATATATAGGAATACAAATCTGCCAAATCACTCATGTTATGATCTTATACATCCTAGGTCTCTCCGTTTCGTCATCTGGCTTCTGTTCTTCATGTAGCATTCAGACCGAATGACTCTATGAAATTACGTCGCTACTTCCACATATTACGGGTAACGTAGGAGACATCTTTTCCCCGGGGGGATTTTTAGAATTACCACCACTTAGCTTTCAATTCACCTTTGACCATCAAATGAAATGTGAATAACCCATCCTCTTCTCTTTGAAACAAGGGTCGCTTCCGCTTTTGTCCGTGCTTCAAACAATTTTGTCTTCTCCATATTACCATATCTTGAGTGTCAATAATTTTATATGAGGAACTACTGAACTCAATCACTTGCTGCCGTTACTCTTCAGTTTTCTGTTGAGGTCTATCCCGTAGAGGTACTCAAATTGGATCAGTGATCAATTTCTAGGTTTCGTCGTAAACCTAATTGGTTACTTCCAATTACGTAAATCCATAGTTCAAACCGCACTCAAAGGTAGGGCATTTCCCATTGATATAGGAACTTCTGTACCGGAAACAATGGTATCTCCAATTATAGCCCCTCTGGGATGTAAAATATATCTTTTCTCACCATCTCCATAGTGTATGAGACAAATGTATGCATTTCGATTAGGGTCATATTCTATGGTTACGATCCTAGCAGATATGTCTTTTTCATTCCGTCGAAAATCGATTTTACGGTATAGACGCTTATGGCCTCCTCCTCTATGCCCTGCGGTAATGATTCCCCTGGAATTACGACCTTTACCACAGCGATGCTGTCCATAGATCAAATTATTTCGCGGATTGGATTTCACTTGACTGTCTACGGATCCTTTGCGTATGCTCGGGGTAGAAGTTTTGTATAAATGTATCGCCGTGTTATTTAGTATTTTTTTTTCTTTTTTTTTTTTACTTAAATTCTTTTCTCTTCTCTATAAGAGGTAAAATAGAATAACCCGGTTGAAGCGTAATGATCATACGTCTGTAATGCATTGTATGTCCCATAATGGGTCCCATTCTTCTACCCTTTCCCGGGAGTTGATGACTATTTATAGCTATTACTTTGACGCCAAAGAAGAGTTCGACCCAATGCTTTATTTCTGTCCTAGTTGATCCTGATTCGACATTAGAAGTATATTGATTGTTCCCCAATAACCGAATACTTTTTTCTGTAAAGACTACATATTTGATTCCATCCATAAATCTACTTTCTTCCCCACGAGTTCCAGTATCGATAAGAATTCTAGTTCTTACTCTTCATATGTTATGGTTGGTATGAATATACCATACCAATTCGTTATGTATGGATGATGAGATTCCATTGATACGGAGCCAGTGGAACTAGCCTTATTGAATGTCCCCGTTGGCCTGCATCCAGCAGGAATTGAACCTACGAATTCGCCAATTATGAGTTGGGCGCTTTAACCATTCAGCCATGGATGCTTCACTGGGGTCATTGTACATCGCGAGTGACCCAAATTCAATTCACTTTGATTCTTTTGGATTCTTTAGGAGGAATCAATGAAATGAGAGGACATCAATTCAAATCCTCGATCTTCGAATTGAGAGAAATCAAGAATTCTCGCGATTTCTTGGATTCATGGATCCAACCCGATTCGGTGAAATCTTTCACTTCCTTTTTTTTCCACCAAGAGCGCTTTATGAAACTTTTTGATTCCCGAATTTGGAGTGTCCTAATTTCACGTGATTCACAGGGTTCAATTCGTCGACATTGCACGATCAAAGGTGTAGTACTGCTTGTACTTGTAGTAGCGGTCCTTATATACAATCGAAATAGGGTCGAAAGAAAAAATATCTATTTGATGGGGCTTCTTCCTAAACCTCTGCGCTCCATTGGACCCCCAAATTATACATTGAAAGAATCCTTTTGGTCTTCCAATCTCAATAGGTTGATTGTTTCGCTCCTGTATCTTCCAAAAGGGAAAAAGATCTATGAGAGTTGTTTCATGGATCCGAAAGAAAGTACTTGGGTTCTTCCAATAACTAAAAAGTGTATCATGTCTGAATCTAACTGGGGTTCGCGGCGATGGAGGAATGTGATCGTAAAAAAGAGGAATTCCAGCTGTAAGATATCGAATGAAATTGCAGCTGGAATTGAGATCTCATTCAAAGAGAAAGATATAAAATATCTGGAGTTTTTTTTTGTATCCTATACGAATGATCCGATCCGCAAGGACCATGATTGGAAATTCTTTGACCGCCTTTCTCCGAGTAAGAAGCGAAACATAATCAACTTGAATTCGGGACAGCTATTCGAAATTTTAGTGAAACATTTGATTTGTTATCTCATGTCTGCTTTTCGTGAAAAAAGACCAATTGATGGGGGGGGTTTCTTCAAACAACAAGGAGCTGAAGCGACTATTCAATCAAACGAGATTGAACATGTTTCCCATCTCCTCTCGAGAAACAAGGGGGGTATTTTTTTGCAAAATTGTGCTCAATTTCATATGTGGCAATTCCGCCAAGATCTCTTCGTTATTGGGGGGAAGAATCGGCACAAATCGGATTTTTTGAGGAACGTCTCGAGAGAGGATTTGATTTGGTTAGACAATGCGTGGTTGGTAAACAGGAATCGGGTTTTTAGCAAGGTACGGAATGTATCGTCAAATATTCAATATGATTCCATAAGATCCATTTTCTTTCAAGTAACGGATTCTAGCCAATCGAAAGGATTTTCTGATCAATCCATAGATCCTTTCAATTCCATTAGTAATGAGGGTTCGGAATATCACACATTGATCAATCAAACAGAGATTCAGCAACTAAAAGAAAGATCAATTCTTTTAGATACTTCCTTTCTTCAAACGGAACGAACAGAGATAAAATCAGATCGATTCTCAAAATACCTTTCCGGATATTCCTCAATGGCTCGGCTATTCCCGGAACGTGAGAAGCAGATGAATAATCATCTGCTTCCAGAAGAAATAGAAGAATTTCTTGGGAATCCTACAAGATCAATTCGTTCTTTTTTCTCTGATAGATGGTCAGAACTTCATCTGGGTTTGAATCCTACCGAGAGGTCGACTATAGATCAGAAATTGTTGAAGAAACAACAAGGTGTTTCTTTTGTCCCTTCGAGGCGATCGAAAAATAAAGAAATAGTTGATATATTCAAGATAATTACGTATTTACAAAATACCTCCTCAGTTCATTCGATTGCAGCAGATCCGGGATGGGATATGGTTCCGAAGGATGAACCGGATATGGACAGTTCCAATAAGATTTCATTCTTGAACGAAAATGCATTTTTTGATTTATTTCATCTATTCCATGATCGGAACAAAGGGGGATACAGGTTGCACCACGAGTTTGAATTAGAAGAGACATTTCAAGAAATGGCAGATCTATTCACTCTATCAATAACCGAGCCGGGTTTAGCCTATCAGAATAAGGAATTTGGCTTGTCTATTGATTCCTACGGAAAATTATTGAATGAGGTATTCAACTCCGGGGATGAATCGAAAAAGAAATCTTTATTGGTTCTACCTTCTATTTTTGATGAAGAGAATGAATCTTTTTATCGAAAGATAAAAAAAAAATCGGTCCGGATCTCCTGCGGGAATGATTTGGAAGATCCAAAACCAAAAATAGCGGTATTTGCTCACAACAACATAATGGAGGCGATCCATCAATATAGATTGATCCGAAATCAGATTCAAATCCAATATAGTACCTATGGGTACATAAGAAATGTATTGAATCGATTCTTTTTAATGAATCGACCCGATTCCAACTTCGCATATGGAATTCAAAAGCATCCCATAGGAATTCAAAAGCACCCAATAGGAAATGATATTCTGAATCATCTAACTATAATAATAGATAAGATCAACCAACATTTATCCAATTTGAAAAAGATTAAGAAGAAGTGGTTCGATCCTCTTATTTCTCGAACCGAGAGATCCACGAATCTGGATCCTAATGTATATAGATACAAATGCTCCAATGGAAGCAAGAATTTCCAGGAATATTTGGAGCATTTCGTTTCTGAGCAGAAACACCGTTTTCAAGTAATGTTCGATCGATTACGTATTAATCAATATTCGATTGATTGGTCCGAGGTTATCGACAAACAAGATTTGTCCAAGTCACTTCGTTTCTTTTTGTCCAAGTCACTTCTCCTTTTGTCCAAGTCGCTTCTCTTTTTATCTAAGTCACTTCCTTTTTTCGTTGTGAGTTTCGGGAATATCTCCATTCATAGGGCCGAAATCCACATCTATGAATTGAAAGGTCTGAATGATCAACCCGGCAATCAGTTGTTAGAATCAATAGGTGTTCAAATCGTTTATTTGAATAAATTGAAACCCTTCTTATTGTATGATCATGATACTTCCCAAAGATCGAAATTTTTAATCAATACAGGAACAATATTACCTTTTTTGTTCAACAAGATACAAAAGTGCATGATTGACTCATTCCGTACTAGAAAAAATCGCAGGAAATCCTTTGAGAACACGGATTCCTATTTATCAATGATATCCCACGATCGAAACAATTGGTTGAATCCTCAGAAAAGTTCATTGATATCTTCTTTTTATAGAGCAAATAGACTTCAATTCTTGAATCATCCCCATCGCTTCTGGTTCTATTGTAACAAAGGATTCCATTTTGATGGGGAAAAGACCCGTATCCATAATTATGATTTTACGTATGCACAATTCCCCAATATCTTGTGCATTCGCAACAAAATATTTTCTTTGTGTTTCAGTAAAAAAAAACATGTTTTGGGAGAGAGAGAGACTATTTCACCAATTGAGTCACAGGTATCTGGCATATTCATACCTAACAATGTTCCACAAAGTGGTAACGAAACGTATAACTTGTACAAATCTTTCCATTTTTCAATTCGATCCGATCCATCCGTTCCTATTTACTCGATTGCAGACATTTCTGGAACACCTGTAATAGAGGAACAAATAGTCAATTTTGAAAGAACTTATTGTCAGCTTCTTTCAGATATGAATCTATCTGATTCAGAAGGGAAAAACTTGCATCACTATCTCCGTTTCAATTCAAACATGGGTTTGATTCACACTCCATGTTTTGAGAAATATGTGCCGTCCGGAAAGAGGAAAGAACTGAGTCTTTGTCTAAAGAAAAACGTTGAGAAGGGGGAAGTAGGTAGAACCCTTCAACGAGATAGTGCTTTTTCAAATCTCTCAAAATGGAATTTGTTCCAAACCTATATGCCATGGTTCCTTACTTGGACGGGGTGTAAATATCTTTATTTCACCTTAAAAAACAATATTTATTTGATATTGAATATTCCCTTTCAATATTCCCTAAGTGGCAGTCAAAATTTTGTGTCCGTTTTTCATGATATTAGGCATGGATCAGATATATCATGGCCAATTCCTCAGAAAAAGTGGTGGTCGATTCTTCCACAACGGAATCTGATAAGTGAGAGTTCGAGTAAGTGTTTACAGAATCTTCTTCTGTCCGAAGAAATGATTCATCGAAATAATGAGTCACCCATTCCATTGATATGGACACATCTGAGATCACCAAATGCTTGGGAGTTCCTCTATTCAATTCTTTTCCTTCTTCTTGTTGCTGGATATCTCGTTCGTACACATCTTCTCTTTGTTTTCCGAGCCTCTAGTGAGTTACAGACAGAGTTAGAAAAGATCAAATCTTTGATGATTCCATCATACATGATTGAGTTGCGAAAACTTCTGGATAGGTATCCTACATCTGAACTGAATTCTTTCTGGTTAAAGAATCTCTTTCTAGTTGCTCTGGAACAATTAGGAGATTCTCTGGAAGAAATACGGGATTCTGCTTCTGGCGGCAACATGCTATTGGGTGGTGGTCCCGCTTATGGGGTCAAATCAATACGTTCTAAGAAGAAATATTTGAATATCAATCTCATCGATCTCATCAGTATCATACCAAATCCCATCAATCGAATCACTTTTTCGAGAAATACGAGACATCTAAGTCGTACAAGTAAAGAGATCTATTCATTGATAAGAAAAAGAAAAAACGTGAACGGTGATTGGATTGATGATAAAATAGAATCCTGGGTCGCGAACAGTGATTCGATTGATGATGAAGAAAGAGAATTCTTGGTTCAGTTCTCCACCTTAACGACGGAAAAAAGGATTGATCAAATTCTATTGAGTCTGACTCATAGTGATCGTTTATCAAAGAATGACTCTGGTTATCAAATGATTGAACAACCGGGATCCATTTACTTACGATACTTAGTTGACATTCATAAAAAGTATCTAATGAATTATGAGTTCAATAGATCCTGTTTAGCAGAAAGACGGATATTCCTTGCTCATTATCAGACAATCACTTATTCACAAACCTCGTGTGGGGCTAATAGTTCTCATTTCCCATCTCATGGAAAACCCTTTTCGCTCCGCTTAGCCCTATCCCCTTCTAGGGGTATTTTAGTGATAGGTTCTATAGGAACTGGACGATCCTATTTGGTCAAATACCTAGCGACAAACTCCTATGTTCCTTTCATTACGGTATTTCCGAACAAGTTCCTGGATGACAAGCCTA